CTCTCTATCAATTCTCAATTTTTTTTATCCATAGACATTAAAAAAGGGTATATAGGCATATCTTATTTCTTCATATTTTGACTTATATGAAGTTTCTTTCTTTGCTACAGCTCATAAAAATCGTCGTTTTGGACGATGCAGATGTAGCGAGCCTTTTTTTTAGTATTTACTAGCAGATTTGGTCTTCCTTTTTCTTTCTATAGTGGAGATAGTCGCACGTAATGACAGATCACCGCCATATTATTAAAAGCTTGGGGTAAGAATGGGTTTCGTTCTAGTGCCCTAAAATAATATTCTAAAGCTTTTGTATGTTCTCCATTACTTGTGTGGATAAGGCCTATATTGTAGAGTATATAACTTCGATCGTAGGGATCGATTTCTAGTCGCATAGCTTCATAATAATTCTGTAAAGCTTCCGCATAATTTCCTTCGGATTGAGCTGACATCCGTTACGGTCGTCATTCGATTCAAAGAATCTCCGTTCCAGAACCGTACGTGAAATTTGCATCTCATACGGCTCCTCCTTTAATATGCATAATGAGAATAAGAAACACATGGAATCAAAAAGGGGTGCAATATTTTCATTATGGACTGAGCGGGGCTAGCGTTTTTACAAAAAATATCTAGCCAACCTTCTTTCGAAAGAGCTTTTACTAACATCAAACGTCTTGATACTGAATAGAAAGGATAACTCCAGCAATTCCTTTGTCCTCAACGCCTCCTAATTTCCAGGAAATAGTCACTTCAACAGTCTTCGATGGTTATATGGATAACCAAAGTACGAACGAGATGGATATTTGTTGTCCCAACCATTTTTGTTAGTCCCAATCCAGATACGAAAGGGGAGTAGGTAGGTAATTTTTAACAAAGCTTTTGTGTTGTCGATTGCTAGGTGTAGTGCTTCTTCCCCTATGCCGCCTATTGATACTATATTACCAGGAAGTAGGATTGACCCGTAATACAGAACACAGAGGTGTAACCTTTCGCTCAATACTAAAATCGATAACTGAAGCATAGTATTTGAGGCTGCATCAATCGAGGATACACGACAGAAGGAATTGTTCTATTTCTAAACTTCACCTTCAACAAGCGTAGGTTTATTTCAATAATATAGAAGTTTATTTCAATAATATTTCAATAATATAGAATAAGAATTTTTTTTCTTTCTATCTCAAATCGTATGCCTTTTTCGTAAAACTAGAAGCAGTAAAATTGAATTAAAAAAAAAAGAATCAAATCACACCATCTCTGTAATAAGTAAATGCCTCTTTTTCTCCTGAAGTTGTCGGAATTATTCGTAATAAGATATTGGCCACAATTGAAAAGGTCTTATCAATAAAATTTCCATTTATACGTGATCTAGGCATAGGTATCAATCCATTCTATAATTCTTCTCATTACCCTTTCTTTGGGGGAAAATGATCCCACAAACAAAGGATTTTTACAGTACGAAATAACATAAAAGCAGATTCATTTCCAAACAAAATAAATTTAATGAACCTTCTCCTACTACTTAATTTTTTTAATATTTAAAATTTTTTTTTATTCCAATTATTCCAAATACTCAAATTGCTCCTTTTTCAAAAATCAATAACAAGAATCAATAAGAAATAAAATAGTTGAATCCTGTTCGAATTCATACAAAACAAATGTAGTAGTATAGGAACTATTCCAATTTCATCGAAGCGGAAGAATCAAGGAATTTTTCGATTAGGTCAAAAATCATTTTGATTGAATTATGATCTAAAGAAGAGTAAAGGAAAAAGAATCGAATAATCATTCTATGATGGAAATCAATAGAATAATTGTTTATTTTTCCTGTGTCCATAGCGAGTATACGCTATACAACCAAATAGAAACATCCCCGGGATGATTCATGAATTTGTAATAGATCGATGAGATAAAGGATTTGTTAGTGAGAACTTTAAAACTAGAAAGGAATTTTCGAATTTTTATGGAATTGTAGTCTAAATCGAAATAGAACCATGGGTGAAGAGTATCCATTAATCATACATGGTCTAAAAAACATAAACCCATCAATCAATCAGTGGATTCGTTCAAATTCATTGATTTAATCCGGTCTATTTGGGCTGGTCATCCCTATCGAAACAAAAATCGAAAGTATTCATATAAATATGAATTAATTATAGTAATGTCTCGCTATTTCTTCGGTTTCTGAGTCATAATCATTGTGTAGGAGAGATGGCCGAGTGGTTTAAGGCGTAGCATTGGAACTGCTATGTAGGCTTTTGTTTACCGAGGGTTCGAATCCCTCTCTTTCCATACTTTCGCCTAATTCGCCAACATTACTAACTGTAACAAATCAAACAACAAGAAATACCATTTAATTTAGTAGTAGAACATAACAGTTAGGTCCTTCTTTTATTTTGATTTTAATATATATTTGACTTTTCATTGCTGCGGTACGTAAAATACTGGTAAAGTAAAGTACGGCCAAGGAATGAAAATCTTTCTGCCGATCTATGATACATGAATAGGAAAAATCCAGGGAGGGGTGGGATATATGAGTCGGAGAAAATCCGGACCAAACCCCTGACTTTAAACCTTAAGTCAATTTACTTTGGCAAAAGAAGGGGGCAAAATTGTCCGAACTCTTTGCTTTGTATTTTATTTAGGGTTAAGTCTGACGGGAATAATATTCTACCACTAGCAATTCATTTATTTTTAAACCGACCCACTTACTATCTATTATTTGATTGACTAATCCTTTATATGGGAATGGGTGAAGGGTCAAATGTTTGGGCAATTCCTTACGGGGGGATGAATCAAGATAATTTTTAATTAGAGTTCTGGATTCTTGTTCATCCCTCGCCATAATAGTATCTTGGGGTTTGCAACGATAACTTGGTATATCTACTATACGACCATTAACTAAAATATGTCTATGGTTAACTAATTGGCGGGCTGCCGGAATAGTCGGAGCCATACCCAACCGAAAAAGGATGTTATCCAAACGCATTTCAAGTAATTGTAGTAAAACCTGGCCTGTTGACCCTTTGGATTTTCTGGCGATACGCACGTATTTAAGTAATTGTCGTTCTGTAATACCATAATGAAAACGCAATTTTTGTTTTTCTTCTAGACGAATACGATATTGAGATCTTTTCCCGGAACGTGATCGGTTTCTAAGATGAGTTTCGTCTCTAGGCCTTTTATTAGTTAATCCAGGCAAAGCCCCTAGACGGCGTATTTTTTTGAAACGAGGCCCTCGGTAACGCGACATAAAGACTCCTTTCTTTTTTCTTTATTTATTTTCTTTTTTTATATTTCATTTTACAAAAGAAATCGAAATTAAAACTGAACTAAATGATAAATGAAGCGAAATCCCCTGAAGTATTGTATTACAATAAATAATAAATAATGAAATGAATTATTATTGTATAAATATCCTATACGCTTTTTATTATATATTTAATTTTGTATTTTTATTTTAAAATATGTAAGTAAAATAAAATAAAAGGAAAAGAGAGGGTTAAATCTCCGCACACCAAATCAGGAAAAGACTCTTTCTTTTCCTTTTATTCATATGAATAAGAAAAGAAAGGGGACCTTATTGTTTGTTCTTTGATTTCAAAAAATTATTCATCATGTAAAATAAATCGAACAAAAAAAAAAAAAAAATAGAGAAAAGCCGGCTATCGGAGTCGAACCGATGACCATCGCATTACAAATGCGATGCTCTAACCTCTGAGCTAAGCGGGCTCACAGAAATTCTACATACATAGGAATTCGATAAACTATACCTTAGTCTAGGCTTAGCTATTAAATATTATTAACTATTCATTTTTATTCTTTTATAATAAAAAAAAATTTTATTTCAAATCAAATAAATATTGAATTTCGTTTTTTTTATTTCTTTCATTTCTATATATTTTTTATTTTTGTCTAGAATAATTAAATTCTATTTAAATTCTATTTCGTTCTATTTAGAAATTATATGAAATTTTATTTCTATTTAGTTTAGTGAGTCTATGAATTTTCAAATTCATTTCAAATCAAAATTGAAAATAATTATATTATTAATATAAATGGATATTTATTTTCATTTTTGTTTTTTGTTATAGTATATAGGTCTGCCCTAAGAAAAAAACCTAAAAAAAGGAAGGAAAGGATAAGAATAAAAAAATTCATTAAAAAAAAATTCGAATTATAAGAATTTAGAATCGATAAAGATGAAATCCAGATAGATCATAATAACATAATAAGATAGAAGATATTCTTTTGCTTTCATTCAGAGACTAAGATGAAAAACAAAGAATCGAACCCTTGAGTATTAAAAATTGCATGGGAAAATAAAAGGATAAGAGGATATATATGGTATATATCCATCCATATTGAATTGCAGCTACAGAAATGATAGAATCATTTCTAATTAGACCAAATCAAAAATAAAATATAGGCTTTCGATAGAGATGAAAGAAGTTAGACAAAAAAGAAAAAAGGAGGAAACACCTTTCGATCTAGTAATCGGTATAGTAATCCGTATCAAATCTAATGAATTCGACGGTTCCGACATAAAAGAATAAAAAAGAGGGTGGAAAGACATTCCACTGAGATCCTAATTAAAAAAAAAAAAAAGAAAGGGGGATATGGCGAAATCGGTAGACGCTACGGACTTAATCGGCTTGAGCCTTAGTATGGAAACCTACTAAGTGAAAACTTTCAAATTCAGAGAAACCCCGGAATTAATAAAAATGGGGCAATCCTGAGCCAACTCCTTTTTTCAAAAAAAAAAAAAAAAATAAGGGTTCAGAAAGCAAGAATAAAAAAAAAAGGAAAGGTGCAGAGACTCAAAGGAAGTTGTTCTAACAAATGGGGTTGACTGTGCTGTGTTCTTATAATAATTCTTCCGTCAAAACTTCAATAAAAAAAAGGGTAAAGCATATACGTAGTGAACTATATCAAATGATTAATGACAACCCGAATCCGTAATCCGTATTTATATATATATATAATCTGATAATCTGAATTATATTTTA